GTATCCTCATTATTAATTCTCTGTCAATCCCTGAATTCTAAGGATCTCTTGAATTCGAAACAAGAGGACTTGGTACTAATTGAATTCAATCAATGGGGATTAAGTCTCTTAAGACTGGGTTAGGGTAAAATAAAAATCGGAGCAAGGACTTAATCTGAACTTATTCGGCTTTGTACCTAAACAAGATAGTTAGCATCCGGTAAAAGAGGATCTTTTTGATTTATAACTCACCATCCTCATAGAATTCGGGAAGTAAATAGGAGTTAATTAGTAACCGAAGATATTAATTTGAATATCTGTGTTTGTCCGAATCTCATTAACAAACAATCAAGTTACATATGTAACCGACGTATTTTCTTTGAACCTTATCTTTAGATATTTCGTGTTTGGCTCTAATGAATAATTATAGATCTATATAATATATTCAGACAGGGGTGATTCATCCATTTTATTCACTTTACTTTATGACAAGATTACAGAAAGATGACCACACAAACAAAATATGAAAATGCGTATAAAATGAGGAAATGCTTAGCTTATATGTATGTATTATTATCGTTTTTTTTTTATTTCAGTGACAAAGATTTTTGATCCCTTACCTGAAATTTGAAAATTTCAATATTTAACATAGAATATCCATAACAGTGACAATTCTTCAGTCTATCTAATAGATACGACAAACCCCTATTCTTTCGATTCTTATTTTATCCATCTCACGAAAAAAAAAATTTGGCTTCATTGTTCGATCTATCTATCAGCTTTAAATCATTCATGATTCAATTCGAAAAGAAAGAGAGATTTCTCTCTCTTATGCGCGGTCCTTATTGTAAACCTTTATTCAAATAATGATGTCAAAGTAGGAAACTTTTTCAATTATAATTTTTTTTTAACTATTTTTAATGATTCCTTTCCTTTTGAGTTGAATCTTTGGTACTTGAAGAAGTGTGAGATTCGTAAATCTATCCTATTGAGTCACCTAAAGATGAAGATTCAAAAAGAACTCATTTATTCGTTGTTATTTATCTTATTTTGTTATTTTTTTAAAAAAAAAATGTTGCATTCATACAATAAAATTTGAATTCTTATTGAGACTTTTTCAGAAAAATATCTACCCATCTATATAGAAGAAAAAAATAAAAAGAGAAGAATAAAAGTAAATTATAGATTACTATGTACCGACTGAACCAATGACTATTCATGATTCCATAATTGAATCATTTCCATACGGGTTCCAAATTAGAGGAATGTTATGGTAAAACTTCGTTTGAAACGATGTGGTAGAAAGCAACGTGCGACTTGAAGGACACGATCCGTTGGGGATTCTTACATCCACCATTTTATTTTATATAGGAATGAAGGTGCTCTTGGCTCGACATCGTTTGTTCTGTTCCACTAGAACCCCTCTTTCTTGTTGGGTTGTAATGTAAGTTGGGTTGTAATGTAAATAGTACATGATGGAGCTCGAGTAGAAAGTATTGATTCATTTCTCGGGAGCAAAGATCTAGGGTTAATGCCAATCAATAAATTGGAACAACTTCGTAAGTATATCTTCGATATAGAAATCCAAAGGATCCAATTCGAGCAAGTTTCCAATCAAAAAAAGGGAAAATTGAATTTGTTAGAATTGATAAAACTCTTTCGATACAAAGTGTATCACGCGGGAATCAACTGTTCATATGATTCTTTGATAGAAAGAAATCAAAAAAAAAAGGTATGTTGCTGCCGTTTTGAAAGGATTAAGGATCACCGAAGTAATGTCTAAACCCAATGATTCAAAACAACAAATAAAGGATCCCAGAACAAGGAAACACCCTTTCAATTGTCTCAATAACTGGATCAGAATGAAGAATCAAAATAGGTTTTAAATGAGACAAACAAAAAGGGGATTAAAGACCACTCAATAAATGGCTAAAGATTTTTCTTTGAGCTATTTAAAAGTTATCCAACTTGAGTTATGAGTACAAATGATTTTTTTATTTTTCAGGAAGGAAGAAGAAAAAAAGGACTTAAATCATAGTCTAATTGATTTGATGATTTTATGGACCCATTTGCCATTAGAATTCTATACATCGATCGATATAACTTCGAATCATTTTTTCTCGAGCCGTACGAGGAGAAAACTTCCTATACGTTTCTAGGGGGGGATATTGTTCATCTACATCTATCCCAATGAGCCGTCTATCGAATCGTTGCAATTGATGGTCGATCTCGAAGAGAAGGAAGAGATCTTCGGAAAGTGGGTTTTTATGATCCGATAAAGAATCAAACTTATTTAAATGTTCCTGCTATTCTATACTTCCTTGAAAAAGGTGCTCAACCTACAGGAACCGTTCATGATATTTTAAAGAAAGCGGAGGTTTTCAAGGAACTTCGATCTAATCAAATAAAATTCAATTAAGTAAATAAAAAAAAAGGGAGGGAGTGGTGACTCGTATATAGCTTTGTATAACCTTTCTCTACTTTATTTTTCTTTCCCCTTTCTCTTGCTCTATTCGTACCT